TAGAGTAGTGGATAATTTTGGATTTGAATCGCTGCCCTTTCTGGGTCGGGACTCTTTACTTTATCCGGGATAGGATCCCAAAGAAACAGGTAGGTAAGCTCTAATTCTATTTATAAACCACGAGCGAATTTATGGAAGCATTGGTTTATACATTCCTCTTAGTCTCGACTCTAGGGATCCTTTTTTTCTCGATCTTTTTTCGAGAACCGCCTAAAGTTCCAACTCAAAAATGAAAGAATTTTTCATTATTGTAAAATTTAAGTAACGAGCCTCCTAACACATTAGGAGGCTCGTTACTTAAACTAGTCCCCGTGTTCCTCGAATGGATCTCTTAATTGTTGAGAGGGTTGCCCAAAAGCAGTATATAAGGCATATCCCGTAAAACTTACAAGTAACCCAGATATAGAGATAGCGACTAGGGTTGCTGTTTCCATTATTATAGAATTTCAAGATCATACTGGATCTGTGATAAGATCATTTGTTTTATTTACAACGGAATGGTATACAAAGTCAACAGATCTTAATGAATCAAAAATGAGGATATATGGCTACAAAAACCGTTGAGGATAGTTCTCGATCTGGTCCAAGAAGAACTAATGTAGGGAGTTTATTGAAACCATTAAATTCGGAATATGGTAAAGTAGCTCCTGGATGGGGAACTACTCCTTTGATGGGTGTCGCAATGGCTCTATTTGCGATCTTCCTCTCCATTATTTTGGAGATTTATAATTCCTCCGTTTTACTGGATGGAATTTCAATGAATTAGATTTATAAAAATAACAAAGTCCTTGTTTTTCAATACAAAGTGAAGCATGTAGGTTTAGGGTTTTTATCCTAGTCTATTGTGGCAGTTCGATCGCGGAATTTGTTTCTTTCTGTATTCCCGGAATTATGAGTGTGTGACTTGTTAGAATGGATCCTATTAATAGTACAGAGAACGGGTCTGTCATCTTGGGATAGGTGCTTTTACCTCGTCGGATATTCAGTCGAGTATCCGGAGCACGGAATAGATGAAGATCACAAAGTATTAGAACTATGATTCATACTTAGTATTCAGACCTCGCAGCCGGACTCAAAAGGATTTTCCAAAAGAATGAAAAGTTAGAAATTGAAAGATTTGGCCTCTTTCAAATTCCCGTTTGCGCTTATTTTCATCAAAGGGCAAAGATAGGGCATAAAGTAGATTTCTTTTTTTTTTTTTTTTAGTGAGTATATAAACTCATTGATTAAGTGGTGATCCAACGGTTCTTACTCATGGAATCTTTGGACTTAGGTGGAATTGCAGGGTTTGTTGAATCACTGTGGTTCTAGTATGAGTCTGAGGTTTCAATCGATTCATAGGGTCTTAACAAGAGAATTCCTATTAATAGAATAGAAAAAAGAATAAAGAAAACAGGAGTAAGAACACATTAATACAAAATTATACACAAACAAAAGAATAAAAATCAAAGAAAAAGAAATAGGTAAAGAGAAGATTCAGGAGGTCCCTAACGATCAACATAAAGATAAAGACGGACAAGCCAACTTGATTTTTTGGCATTATAGCCACAAAGAAGAACTTTCGGATTTGGACCTCTTTCTATCTTCAGAGAAGATTGAATTAGAGGGTTCCGAAGTTTCAAACCTTCGATTTTATATCCGTTTCAACGAGTATAATATTTGGGTGATTTTGTTTGAGCTGTACGAGAGGAAATTCTCATATACAGTTCTCGGAGGGGGAGTTCCTTAGCTTTGGGTTACCTATCTCAATAAAGTCTATGATTGGTTCGAAGAACGTCTCGAGATTCAGGCGATTGCGGACGATATAACTAGTAAGTACGTTCCCCCTCATGTCAACATATTTTATTGTCTGGGAGGAATTACGCTTACTTGTTTTTTAGTACAAGTAGCTACCGGATTTGCTATGACGTTTTACTACCGCCCTACTGTTACTGAGGCTTTTGCTTCTGTTCAATATATAATGACTGAAGCCAACTTTGGGTGGTTAATCCGATCAGTCCATCGATGGTCGGCAAGTATGATGGTTCTAATGATGATCTTGCACGTATTTCGTGTGTATCTTACCGGTGGTTTTAAAAAACCTCGCGAATTGACTTGGGTTACAGGTGTGGTTTTGGCTGTATTGACTGCATCCTTTGGTGTAACTGGTTATTCCTTACCTCGGGACCAAATTGGTTATTGGGCAGTCAAAATTGTAACGGGCGTACCGGAAGCTATTCCTATAATAGGATCGCCTTTGGTAGAGTTATTGCGCGGAAGTGCTAGTGTGGGACAATCCACTTTGACGCGTTTTTATAGTTTACACACTTTTGTATTACCCCTTCTTAGCGCTGTATTTATGTTAATCCATTTCCTAATGATACGTAAGCAAGGGATTTCTGGCCCTTTATAAAGCATATAGATCGTAGATATTTGTAATCTACCCTTTTTCTCTTGGCGGCGGAATAAGAGTATTTCATTGCTACAAATATGTCTTATTGCAAAGAATAAGACATGTCTT